GCTCGCGTAGCTTAGGCAAAGCGTAACACTGAAAATGTTAAGATGGGACCTCAAAAGCCCCGCAGGCACAAAGGCTTGGTCCTGACTTTACTATCAGCTTTAGCCCAACTTACACATGCAAGTCTCCGCACCCCCGTGAGGATGCCCTTGAGCCCCTGCCCGGGGCCGAGGAGCCGGCATCAGGCGCACTTTCGCCCAAGACGCCTTGCTACGCCACACCCCCAAGGGAACTCAGCAGTGGTAAACATTAAGCCATAAGTGAAAACTTGACTTAGTCAGGGCTAAAAGGGCCGGTAAAACTCGTGCCAGCCACCGCGGTTATACGAGAGGCCCAAGTTGATAGGCACGGCGTAAAGAGTGGTTATGGACAAGATACAACTAAAGCCGAAGACCCCCTAGGCTGTCATACGCAGCTGGGGGCACGAAGCCCCACTACGAAAGTGGCTTTATTTAAGACCACCCGACCCCACGACAGCCGAGATACAAACTGGGATTAGATACCCCACTATGCTCAGCCGTAAACTTAGATGTCGCCCCACAACCGACATCCGCCAGGGAACTACGAGCGCTAGCTTAAAACCCAAAGGACTTGGCGGTGCCTCAGACCCACCTAGAGGAGCCTGTTCTAGAACCGATAATCCCCGTTAAACCTCACCACCCCTTGTTAAAACCCGCCTATATACCGCCGTCGTCAGCTTACCCTGTGAAGGCCCCATAGTAAGCAAAATGAACACAACCCAAAACGTCAGGTCGAGGTGTAGCGTACGAGGTGGGAAGAAATGGGCTACATTTTCTGACCCAGAATACTACGAACCGCACTATGAAACGAGTGCCCGAAGGTGGATTTAGCAGTAAAAAGAAAATAGAGAGTTCTTTTGAATCTGGCTCTGAGGCGCGCACACACCGCCCGTCACTCTCCCCAAACCCAACCTTAAAGGTAATTAACAAAACTAACCATCCATAGGGGAGGCAAGTCGTAACATGGTAAGTGTACCGGAAGGTGCACTTGGAATAACCAGGACGTGGCTGAAATAGTTAAGCATCTCCCTTACACCGAGAAAACACCCGTGCAAATCGAGTCGCCCTGAGCCCAACAGCTAGCTTAAACACCTAAAATAAACCAACAACATAAATAACCCAACAAAAACCAATAATGATAAACAAACCATTTTTCCACCCTAGTATGGGAGACAGAAAGGGGACTATTAAGCAATAGAGAAAGTACCGCAAGGGAAAGCTGAAAGAGAAATGAAACAACCCATTTAAGCCTTAAAAAGCAGAGATTGGCTCTCGTACCTTTTGCATCATGATTTAGCCAGCACCATCCGAGCAAAGAGCCCTTTAGTTCGAGACCCCGAAACCGAGTGAGCTACTCCGAGCCAGCCTATTATAGGGCCAACCCGTCTCTGTGGCAAAAGAGTGGGAAGAGCTCCGAGTAGAGGTGACAAACCTACCGAACCCGGTTATAGCTGGTTGCCTAAGAAATGGATATAAGTTCAGCCCCTCGCCCCTCCAGTCACAGCAGTAACACAAATACTAGACCACGAGAGAAGAAAGGGAGTTAGTCAGAGGAGGTACAGCTCCCCTGAACCAGGACACAACCTTACCAGGAGGCCAAGGATCCTACTCAACAAGGTCAGCCGTTTCAGTGGGCCTAAAAGCAGCCACCTGCACAGAAAGCGTCAAAGCTCAGACGGACCAAAGACCCCTTATTCTGATAATCAATCCCCAACCCCCTAATAGTACTAGGCCGCCCTATGCCCCCATAGGAGAGACAATGCTAAAATGAGTAATAAGAAGGACGCCCTTCTCCCCGCACATGTGTAAGTTGGCCCGGACCCCCCACCAACAAATAACGAACCCAACCCTAGAGAGCACTGCAGCCTAATCTATAACCTAGAAAACCCCGCACACGCACATCGTTATTCCCACACAGGAGTGCCCATAAAAGGAAAGACCCAAAGGAAAAGAAGGAACTCGGCAAACACAAGCCTCGCCTGTTTACCAAAAACACCGCCTCCTGTAAATCAAAACATAGGAGGTCCCGCCTGCCCTGTGACTCTAAGTTTAACGGCCGCGGTATTTTAACCGTGCGAAGGTAGCGCAATCACTTGTCTTTTAAATGAGGACCTGTATGAATGGCATCACGAGGGCTTAACTGTCTCCTTTTCCAAGTCAATGAAATTGATCTACCCGTGCAGAAGCGGGTATACCCCTACAAGACGAGAAGACCCTGTGGAGCTTAAGACACAAGGCCAACCACATCAAACAGCCAACCTCAAAGGCACAAATAAAATGACCATGGCCCACATGTCTTCGGTTGGGGCGACCACGGGGGAAAAACAAGCCCCCACGTGGACCGGGATTATTCCTAAAACCAAGAGGCACCCCTCCAAGCCTCAGAACATCTGACCATAAATGATCCGGCCCAAGCCGATCAACGAACCAAGTTACCCCAGGGATAACAGCGCAATCCTCTCCCAGAGTCCCTATCGACGAGGGGGTTTACGACCTCGATGTTGGATCAGGACATCCTAATGGTGCAGCCGCTATTAAGGGTTCGTTTGTTCAACGATTAAAGTCCTACGTGATCTGAGTTCAGACCGGAGTAATCCAGGTCAGTTTCTATCTGTAACGCTACTTTTCCTAGTACGAAAGGGCCGGAAAAGAAGGGCCCCTGCCCCCGGCAAGCCCCCCTCCCACCTGATGAAAATAACTAAACCAGACAAAAGGGCGCAACCCTTCTGCCCTAGATAAGGGCATGCTGGGGTGGCAGAGCCCGGTAAATGTAAAAGGCCTAAGCCCTTTCCACCAGAGGTTCAAATCCTCTCCCCAGCCATGCTTACCATTTTACTCACTCACCTTATCAACCCCCTCACCTACATTGTCCCCGTACTCTTAGCAGTTGCTTTCTTAACCCTTCTAGAACGAAAGGTGCTCGGCTATATACAACATCGCAAAGGCCCAAACATTGTAGGCCCCTACGGGCTTCTTCAACCCTTCGCAGATGGCGTAAAACTCTTTATTAAAGAGCCAATCCGCCCCTCCACATCCTTCCCCTTCCTCTTCCTCGCCACCCCCATGCTAGCCCTCACCCTTGCTTTAACCCTTTGAGCCCCCCTGCCCCTTCCTTACCCCGTAGTCGATCTTAACCTAGGCATCCTCTTTATCCTGGCCCTCTCCAGCCTAGCAGTCTACTCCATCCTGGGCTCGGGCTGAGCATCCAACTCAAAATATGCCCTAATCGGGGCCCTACGAGCAGTAGCCCAAACCATCTCCTACGAGGTGAGCCTGGGACTAATCTTGCTCTCAATTATTATCTTCGCTGGGGGCTTCACCCTACAAATATTCAACGTCGCACAAGAAAGCATTTGATTACTTGCCCCTGCTTGACCCCTCGCCGCCATGTGATATGTCTCCACACTTGCAGAGACAAATCGGGCCCCCTTCGACCTAACAGAGGGGGAGTCTGAACTCGTTTCCGGCTTCAATGTAGAATACGCAGGCGGCCCCTTCGCCCTGTTCTTTCTGGCCGAATACGCCAACATCTTGCTCATGAACACCCTCTCCGCCACCCTGTTCTTAGGCGCCTCCCACTTCCCTGCCTTCCCTGAACTCACCGCCACCAACCTTATAACAAAAGCTGCCCTTCTCTCTGTTGTATTCCTTTGGGTGCGGGCCTCATACCCCCGACTCCGATATGACCAACTCATACATTTGGTCTGAAAAAACTTCTTACCAATAACCCTGGCCCTTGTATTATGACACGTTGCGCTGCCAATCGCATTTGCAGGGCTTCCCCCACAACTTTAGTATTAAAAGGAATTGTGCCCGAACACCCAAGGACCATTTTGATAGAATGACACACGGGGGCTAAAATCCCCCCAATTCCTTAAAAAGAAGGGACTCGAACCCATGCTCAAGAGATCAAAACTCTAAGTGCTTCCTCTACACCACTTTCTAGTAAGGTCAGCTAATGAAGCTTTTGGGCCCATACCCCAAAAATGTTGGTTAAACCCCCTCCCCTACTAATGAACCCCTACGTACTAACTGTTCTATTGTCCAGCCTGGGGCTTGGCACTGCCCTCACCTTCGCCAGCTCCCATTGACTCCTGGCCTGGATAGGGCTCGAAATCAACACCCTCGCCATTATACCCCTCATAGCACGACAACACCACCCCCGAGCAGTAGAAGCCACAACCAAGTATTTCCTCACGCAGGCCACAGCTGCAGCCATAATTCTATTTGCAAGCACGTCTAACGCCTGAATAATGGGAGAATGGAGTATTACCCAACTTTCTCATCCAGTCTCTGCCACAATGGTCATAATCGCTCTAGCCTTAAAACTGGGGTTAGCCCCCCTACACTTTTGACTGCCCGAAGTTTTACAAGGCTTGGACCTCACAACGGGCTTAATCCTCTCCACCTGACAAAAATTAGCCCCCTTCGCACTAATAATTCAAATCGCACCCGCCATACACCCTTTACTACTAACGGCCTTAGGACTCTGCTCCGCCCTTGTCGGCGGGTGGGCCGGACTAAACCAAACTCAGCTGCGTAAAATTCTCGCCTACTCGTCCATCGCTCACCTGGGCTGAATAATTATTGTACTCCAACTTGCCCCCCACCTGACCCTGCTAGCCCTTGGAACATATATCGCAATAACCTCTGCAGCATTCTTAACCTTAAAGTCAACCTCCTCCACCAAAATTAACACTCTTGCCCTCGCCTGGGCTAAAACCCCTAGCCTCACGGCCCTCGCTGCCCTTCTCCTCCTCTCCCTCGGCGGACTCCCACCCCTAACAGGCTTTATACCTAAATGATTAATCCTTCAAGAACTAGCCAAACAAGGCCTCCCCCTCACTGCCACCCTAATGGCCCTTACAGCCCTCCTCAGCCTATACTTCTACCTCCGGCTCTGCTACGCTATAACCCTCACCATCTCCCCCAACATCAACAGCTCGTCCACCCCTTGACGGCTCCCTAACACACAAAACACCCTCCCCCTCTCACTAACAACCATCACAGCCCTGGCCCTCCTGCCCTTAACCCCCGCCACCTTGGCCCTGCTGATGTAGGGACTTAGGATAGCATAAGACCAAGGACCTTCAAAGACCTAAGCAGGAGTGCAAACCTCCTAGCCCCTGATAAGACTTGCAAGATTCTATCCCACATCTTCTGAATGCAACCCAGACACTTTAATTAAGCTAAAGCCTTTCTAGATGAGAAGGCCTCGATCCTACAGGCTCTTAGTTAACAGCTAAGCGCTCAAACCAGTGAGCATTCATCTAACTTTCCCCGCCGGAAGCGCAGCAAGGCGGGGAAAGCCCCGGCCGGAAGTTATCCGGCCTCTCCAGGTTTGCAACCTGGCGTGGTCACACCTCGGGGCTGATAGGGAGAGGAGTTAAACCTCTGTCTTCGGGGCTACAACCCACCGCCTATGCTCTCGGCCACCCTACCTGTGGCAATCACACGCTGATTCTTCTCCACCAACCACAAAGACATTGGCACCCTTTATTTCATATTCGGTGCCTGAGCCGGAATAGTCGGCACAGCCCTCAGCCTCTTAATTCGGGCCGAACTGAGCCAACCTGGGGCCCTCCTGGGTGATGATCAAATTTATAATGTTATCGTCACAGCACACGCTTTCGTGATGATCTTCTTTATAGTAATACCAATCATAATCGGAGGCTTCGGAAACTGATTACTCCCACTAATACTAGGAGCCCCCGACATAGCATTCCCTCGAATGAACAACATAAGCTTCTGACTCCTCCCTCCCTCCCTCCTTCTCCTCTTGTCCTCCTCGGGGGTTGAAGCCGGGGCAGGAACAGGCTGAACTGTATACCCCCCACTAGCCGGCAACCTAGCCCACGCCGGCGCCTCTGTAGACCTCGCTATTTTCTCCCTTCACCTGGCAGGCGTTTCCTCAATCCTGGGGTCAATTAATTTTATCACCACAATCACCAATATGAAGCCCCCAGCCATCTCTCAATACCAAACACCCTTGTTCGTATGGTCCCTCCTCGTTACAACTGTCCTCCTTCTCCTATCCCTCCCCGTCCTGGCCGCAGCTATTACCATGCTCCTTACAGACCGTAACCTAAATACAACCTTTTTTGATCCTGCTGGGGGAGGAGACCCCATTCTATACCAGCACCTGTTCTGGTTTTTCGGCCATCCAGAAGTCTACATTTTAATCTTGCCCGGGTTTGGCATCGTCTCACACGTTGTTGCCTATTACGCCGGTAAAAAAGAGCCATTCGGCTATATGGGCATGGTTTGGGCCATGATAGCCATCGGGCTCCTGGGTTTTATTGTCTGAGCCCACCACATATTTACAGTTGGCATGGACGTAGACACCCGGGCCTACTTCACATCCGCCACAATAATTATCGCCATCCCCACGGGCGTGAAAGTGTTTAGCTGGTTAGCCACTCTGCACGGAGGCTCAATTAAATGAGAAACCCCCCTTCTCTGAGCCCTGGGCTTTATCTTCCTATTTACAGTTGGAGGACTGACAGGAATTGTCTTGTCCAACTCATCCCTAGATATTGTACTTCACGACACGTACTACGTAGTTGCCCACTTCCACTACGTCCTATCCATAGGAGCCGTATTTGCAATTATGGCCGGCTTCGTACACTGATTTCCCCTCTTCTCAGGGTACACCCTTCATAGCACCTGGTCTAAAATTCACTTTGGGGTTATGTTCCTCGGGGTGAATCTCACCTTCTTTCCTCAGCACTTTCTGGGCCTAGCAGGAATGCCCCGCCGATACTCCGATTACCCAGACGCCTACGCCCTTTGAAACGTTGTCTCCTCTATTGGCTCCATAATCTCCATGGTCGCCGTCATTATGTTCCTATTTATCCTTTGAGAAGCATTTGCCGCCAAACGAGAAGTGCTATCAGCTGAGCTAACCACCACAAACGTAGAGTGACTACACGGCTGCCCTCCACCCTACCACACATTTGAAGAGCCCGCTTTCGTACAGGTACAGGCAAACTAACGAGAAAAGGAGGAATTGAACCCCCATGTACTGGTTTCAAGCCAGTCGCATAACCACTCTGCCACTTTCTTCCATAGGGGCCCTAGTAAAAAGCACATTACACTGCCTTGTCAAGGCAAAGTTGTGGGTTAAACCCCCGCGGGCCCCACGCTTTAAGCTAAAATGGCACACCCCTCACAACTAGGATTCCAAGACGCGGCCTCCCCAGTAATAGAAGAACTTCTCCACTTCCACGACCACGCACTCATGATCGTGCTCCTTATCAGCACTTTCATCCTCTACATTATCGTAGCAATGGTTTCAACCAAGCTTACCAACAAGTACATTCTGGACTCCCAAGAAATTGAAATCGTATGAACCATTCTCCCCTCAGTAATCCTTATCTTAATTGCCCTTCCCTCCCTTCGAATCCTCTACCTAATAGACGAAATTAATGACCCCCACCTCACCATTAAAGCAATAGGCCACCAATGATACTGAAGCTACGAATACACAGACTACGAAGACCTGGCCTTTGACTCATATATAATCCCAACACAAGATCTGGGCCCCGGCCAATTTCGACTCCTCGAAACAGACCACCGAATGGTAGTCCCTATGGAGTCACCCATCCGAGTTCTAGTCTCAGCTGAAGATGTCTTACACGCCTGAACTGTCCCAGCACTGGGGGTAAAAATAGACGCTGTCCCCGGCCGCCTAAACCAAACAGCCTTCATCGTCTCCCGCCCCGGTGTATTCTACGGACAATGCTCCGAAATCTGCGGGGCTAATCACAGCTTTATACCCATTATAGTAGAAGCAGTCCCCTTAGAACACTTTGAAAACTGGTCCTCCTTAATACTTGAAGACGCCTCACTAGGAAGCTAACCCGGGTCTAGCGTTAGCCTTTTAAGCTGAAGACTGGTGGCCCCCAACCACCCCTAGTGATATGCCCCAACTAAACCCAGCCCCCTGATTAGCTATCCTCTTATTCTCTTGACTGGTATTCCTAACCGTTATTCCCCCCAAAATCCTCTCCCACACCTTCACCAATGAGCCAACCCCACTAAGCACAACAAAGCCAACACCCGAACCCTGAACCTGACCATGACACTAAGCCTCTTTGACCAATTTATAACCCCCACCTACCTCGGCATCCCCTTGATCGCCCTCGCCCTCACTCTGCCCTGAATTCTTTACCCTGCCCCCTCTCCCCGCTGACTAAACAACCGACTCGTCACACTGCAAGGCTGATTCCTAAACCGCTTCACCCAACAACTCCTTCTCCCTTTAAACCTCGGCGGACATAAGTGGGCAGCCCTCCTTACCTCCTTAATAATCTTCCTTATCACCCTTAACATGCTAGGCCTTCTCCCTTACACCTTCACACCTACAACTCAGCTATCCATAAATATAGGCTTTGCCGTCCCCCTATGACTAGCCACCGTTATTATTGGAATACGAAACCAACCCACAGCCGCATTAGGCCACCTCCTGCCAGAAGGAACCCCGGCCCCCCTCATTCCCGTGCTAATTATTATCGAAACTATTAGCCTTTTTATTCGACCCCTGGCCCTCGGAGTCCGGCTGACTGCTAACCTCACAGCCGGGCACCTCCTTATCCAACTAATCGCCACCGCCGCCTTTGTCCTTCTACCCATGATACCAACAGTGGCCGGCCTAACAGCCATCGTACTATTCCTCCTCACCCTGTTAGAAGTAGCAGTCGCTATAATCCAAGCCTACGTTTTTGTCTTACTGCTAAGCCTTTATCTACAAGAGAACGTCTAATGGCCCACCAAGCACACGCATACCACATGGTCGACCCAAGCCCCTGACCTCTGACCGGCGCAATTGCTGCCCTCTTATTAACCTCTGGTCTCGCAATCTGATTCCACTTCCACTCAATAATTCTACTAACCCTCGGGTTTATCCTCACCCTGCTCACAATATGCCAGTGATGGCGAGATGTAATTCGAGAAGGAACCTTTCAAGGACACCACACACCCCCCGTCCAAAAAGGATTACGCTACGGAATAATTCTGTTTATCACCTCAGAGGTCTTCTTCTTCCTAGGCTTCTTCTGAGCCTTCTACCACTCAAGCCTCGCACCCACCCCGGAACTAGGCGGATGCTGACCCCCAACCGGGGTTATTCCCCTAGACCCCTTCGAAGTGCCCCTGCTAAACACTGCCGTTCTTCTCGCCTCCGGGATCACAGTCACTTGAACACACCACAGCCTAATAGAAGGCAACCGAAAGGAGGCTATCCAGTCCCTCGCCCTGACAATCTTATTAGGCTTCTACTTTACCCTCCTTCAAGCCATAGAGTACTACGAAGCCCCTTTCACTATTGCTGACGGGGCCTACGGCTCAACATTCTTCGTGGCCACCGGCTTCCACGGACTACACGTAATTATCGGCTCATCTTTCCTGGCTGTCTGCCTGCTTCGACAGATTCAATACCACTTCACCTCAGAACACCACTTTGGGTTTGAAGCCGCCGCATGATACTGGCACTTCGTTGACGTCGTCTGACTATTCCTCTACGTATCCATCTACTGATGAGGCTCATAGCCTTTCTAGTATCAATTAGTACAGGTGGCTTCCAACCACCCAGTCTTGGTTAGACCCCAAGGAAAGATAATGAATTTGGTTACAACAATCCTATTAATCACCACCCTCCTCTCCGCAGTTCTAGCCATCGTATCTTTTTGACTCCCCCAAATAAGCCCCGATGCAGAAAAGCTCTCACCTTACGAATGCGGCTTCGACCCCCTGGGGTCCGCCCGGCTCCCCTTTTCCCTGCGCTTCTTCTTAATCGCCATCCTCTTCCTGCTATTTGACCTAGAAATTGCACTCCTGCTTCCCCTGCCCTGAGGAGACCAACTACCCACCCCCACTACCTCCTTCCTCTGGGCTGCCGCAGTCCTAGCCCTCCTCACCCTAGGCCTAGTCTATGAATGAGTTCAGGGAGGCCTAGACTGAGCCGAATAGGCGGGCTAGTCTAAGCAAGACCCCTGATTTCGGCTCAGAAAATCGCGGTTCTAGTCCGCGGCCCTCTTATGACACCCGCACACTTCAGCTTCAGCTCAGCTTTTATTTTGGGGCTTATAGGCCTCGCATTCCACCGCACCCATCTCTTGTCCGCCCTCCTATGCTTAGAAGGTATAATACTATCCCTATTCATTGCCCTTTCCTTATGAACCCTCCAACTAGAGACAACCGGATATTCCTCCGCCCCCATGCTTCTCCTGGCCTTTTCAGCCTGTGAAGCTAGCGCCGGACTTGCCCTGCTAGTCGCCACAGCACGGACCCACGGAAGCGACCGCCTCCAAAACCTAAATCTCCTACAATGCTAAAAATCCTTATCCCAACACTCATGCTTTTCCCCACAATCTGGCTCACCCCTACAAAATGACTCTGAACCACCACAACAGCCCAAAGCCTTTTAATTGCCCTGGCCAGTCTGTCCTGACTAAAGTGAGACTCCGAAATTGGATGAGCCTCATCCAACCAATACCTGGCAACAGACCCCCTCTCCACCCCCCTTCTTGTACTTACCTGCTGGCTTCTCCCCCTTATGATCCTGGCCAGCCAGAACCACATCTCCCCTGAACCCATCAGCCGACAACGCATGTATATTTCCCTCCTGGCATCCCTCCAGACATGTCTTATTATAGCCTTCGGGGCAACCGAAATCATCATGTTTTACATTATATTTGAAGCCACCCTTCTGCCCACCCTAATTATTATCACGCGCTGAGGAAACCAAACAGAGCGCCTTAATGCCGGAACATACTTCCTCTTCTACACCCTCGCAGGCTCCCTCCCCCTTCTCGTCGCCCTCCTCCTCCTCCAAAACAGCACAGGAACGCTATCTATGATAACCCTGCAATACTCCCAACCTCTCCTCCTTCTCTCCTGAGGAGACAAGATCTGGTGAGCGGGCTGCCTTATCGCCTTCCTAGTAAAAATACCCTTGTACGGGGTACACCTTTGACTACCCAAAGCCCATGTAGAGGCCCCCATTGCCGGCTCCATAGTGCTGGCTGCCGTCCTCTTAAAACTCGGGGGATACGGCATAATACGAATAATAATTATGTTGGACCCCCTCACCAAAGAAATGGCCTACCCATTTATTGTGTTAGCGCTCTGGGGTATTATTATGACCGGGTCTATTTGCCTTCGACAAACCGACCTCAAATCCTTAATTGCCTACTCCTCCGTTAGCCATATGGGCTTAGTGGCCGGGGGCATCCTTATTCAAACCCCATGAGGTTTCACCGGCGCAATTATTCTTATAATCGCACACGGCCTGGCCTCCTCGGCTCTCTTCTGTCTAGCCAACACAAGCTACGAACGCACTCACAGCCGGACCATAGTTTTAGCCCGAGGCCTCCAAATACTTTTCCCCTTAACAGCAGTCTGATGATTTACCGCTAGCCTGGCCAATCTCGCCCTACCACCCCTCCCTAATTTGATGGGAGAGATCATGATTATCACCACAATATTTAACTGGTCCCCCTGAACCCTTGCCCTCACCGGCCTAGGCACCCTAATTACAGCAAGCTACTCACTATACCTCTTCCTTATGACTCAGCGAGGCCCAACTCCTGCCCACATAATTGGTCTTACACCCTACCACACACGAGAGCACCTATTAATAGCCCTTCACCTGGTCCCCATCCTTCTGCTAGTTACAAAGCCTGAGCTCATGTGAGGCTGATGCTACTGTAGATATAGTTTAGTTATAAAACACTAGGTTGTGATCCTAGAGATAGGGGATCAAGCCCCCTTATCCACCGAGAGAGGCCCGAAGCTAATAGAGACTGCTAATTCCTAGACCCGCGGTTTAACTCCGCGGCTCACTCGCGCTCCTAAAGGATAATAGATCATCCGTTGGTCTTAGGAACCAAAAACTCTTGGTGCAAGTCCAAGTAGCAGCTATGCAGCCAACCACCCTCATCCTTTCAACCAGCCTTATGCTAATTTTTGGCCTTCTCCTATACCCCCTCGCAACCACCCTCAGCCCCAACCCCCGGGAAAATGGCTGAGCCGTCACCCATGTTAAAACTGGGGTTAGCACCGCATTTGCAGTAAGCCTGCTCCCCCTATGCATCTTCCTCGACCAGGGGGTTGAAACCATCGTTACCAACTGACAATGGATAAACACCACAACCTTCGACATTAACATTAGTCTTAAGTTTGATGCCTACTCAATTATCTTTACCCCCATTGCCCTTTACGTAACCTGGTCTATCTTAGAGTTTGCCTCATGATATATGCACACTGACCCCAACATAAACCGATTCTTCAAATACCTTCTCCTTTTCTTGGTAGCCATAATTATTCTAGTAACCGCTAACAACATATTCCAACTATTCATTGGCTGAGAAGGAGTCGGCATCATATCCTTCCTTCTTATCGGATGATGATATGGCCGAGCCGACGCCAACACAGCGGCCCTCCAAGCCGTCCTGTACAACCGAGTCGGAGATGTTGGCTTAATCATGGCCATGGCCTGGTTCGCAACAAACCTAAACTCATGAGAAATTCAACAAATATTTTATACCTCTAAAGAATTCAACCTAACCCTCCCCCTAATTGGCCTAGTCGTCGCAGCCACCGGTAAGTCAGCACAGTTTGGCTTACACCCATGGCTGCCTTCTGCCATGGAGGGCCCCACGCCAGTCTCTGCCCTTCTACACTCCAGCACAATGGTAGTAGCCGGTATTTTCCTACTCATTCGCCTCCACCCCCTAATACAAGACAACCAAGTGGCCCTTACCTTCTGCCTCTGCCTAGGAGCACTAACCACGCTATTCACCGCAACCTGCGCCCTCACCCAAAACGATATTAAAAAAATTGTTGCATTCTCCACCTCTAGTCAACTAGGCCTAATAATAGTTACTATCGGGCTTAACCAACCCCAATTAGCCTTCCTCCACATTTGTACCCACGCCTTCTTTAAAGCCATACTCTTCCTATGCTCAGGCTCCATCATCCATAGCCTTAACGACGAACAAGATATCCGAAAAATGGGGGGACTCCACAACCTTATACCTCTCACCTCCTCCTGCCTTACCGTCGGAAGCCTTGCTCTCACTGGCACCCCCTTCCTAGCAGGTTTCTTCTCAAAAGATGCAATCATTGAAGCCCTTAACACCTCATACCTAAACGCCTGAGCCCTAGCTCTCACCCTTATCGCCACCTCTTTCACTGCAGTTTATAGCTTTCGAGTTATCTTTTTCGTCTCCATGGGCACCCCACGCTTTCTAGCCCTCTCACCCATCAATGAAAACAACCCCTCTGTCATCAACCCCCTTAAACGACTAGCCTGAGGAAGCATCATCGCAGGCCTAATTCTTACCACAAACCTCCTCCCATCCAAAACCCCTATCATAACCATGCCACCCCTACTCAAATTAGCCGCCCTGCTAGTGACAATCGCTGGATTACTCACAGCCATAGAACTTGCCTCCCTAACAAGCAAACAATTTAAAATTGCCCCCACCATTACCCTTCATAACTTCTCCAACATATTAGGCTATTTCCCAGCAACCGTCCACCTGCTATTCCCTAAGCTCAATCTCACCCTAGGACAAAACATCGCCACCCAGCTAGTCGATCAGACATGACTTGAAATAGCCGGCCCCAAAGGGCTCGCCTCCGCCCAACTAAAAATGATCACCTCTACAAGCAACGCCCAACGAGGAATGATCAAAACCTACTTAACAATTTTTCTATTAACCACAGCCCTAGCCACCCTGCTCTCCGCCCTTTAAACCGCTCGAAGCGTCCCACGACCTAGCCCCCGAGTTAACTCCAGCACTACAAATAAAGTAAGAAGAAGCACCCAAGCACACACCACCAGCATTCCGCCCCCTAACGAATATACCAACGCCACCCCGCTTGTGTCCCCCCGTAAGACAAAAAACTCTTTAAACTCATCCACCACCACCCACGAACCCTCGTATCACCCCCCTCAAAACCAGCCGGCAACCAACACAACCCCTACAAGATAAATAGTCACATACCCAGCCACTGAACGATCCCCCCAACTCTCAGGAAAAGGCTCAGCTGCCAAAGCAACCGAATAGGCAAATACTACTAACATTCCCCCCAAATAAATTAAAAACAAGACCAAAGATAAAAAAGCCCCACCATGCCCCACCAAAACCCCACACCCCACCCCTGCTGCCACAACCAGCCCAAGCGCTGCAAAATACGGAGCCGGGTTAGAGGCCACAGCAACCAACCCCACAACCAACCCCAACAGAAATAAAGACACAAGATAAGTCATAATTCCCGCCCGGATTCTAACCGAAACCAGTGACTTGAAAAACCACCGTTGTAATTCAACTACGGGAACCCCTAATGGCAATCCTGCGAAAACACCACCCAGTATTCAAAATAGTTAACAGCGCACTAGTTGACCTCCCCGCTCCCTCCAATATCTCAGCCTGGTGGAATTTTGGGTCTCTACTAGGACTGTGTCTAGGGGCACAAATCTTAACCGGTTTATTCCTCGCCCTCCACTACACCTCAGACATCAACACCGCATTCTCTTCTGTCGTCCACCTCTCTCGAGATGTCTCCTACGGCTGGTTCATCCGAAGCCTGCACGCCAACGGAGCCTCCTTCTTCTTCCTATGCCTCTATATCCATATCGCCCGAGGCCTATACTACGGATCCTACCTCCACCTAGAAACATGAAATATCGGAGTCGTCCTGTTTATATTAACTATAATAACCGCCTTCGTGGGTTACGTCCTGCCATGGGGCCAAATGTCATTCTGAGGGGCCACAGTTATTACCAACCTGCTGTCCGTTACCCCCTACATCGGAGAAAACCTAATCCATTGAATCTGGGGCGGATTCTCTGTAGATAACGCAACCCTAAACCGATTCTTCGCCTTCCACTTCCTGCTCCCCTTCGCCATCATCGGTGCAACAATAAGCCACCTTCTTTTTCTACACCAAACCGGGTCTAATAACCCCGCAGGCCTAACTTCAGCCCCCGACAAAATCCCCTTCCACCCCTACTTCGTAATCAAAGACCTCCTGGGATTCCTAATTTTATTCCTAGGCCTTATATCATTATCCCTCTTCTCACCCAACCTCCTTGGTGACCCAGACAACTTCACACCCGCCAACCCCCTCACCACCCCGCCACACATCAAGCCAGAGTGATACTTCCTCTTCGCCTACGCCATCCTCCGGTCTGTTCCAAACAAACTAGGTGGCGTCTTAGCCCTTCTAGCCTCCGTCCTTATTCTCCTCGTTGTCCCCGCCCTCCACACATCTAAACAACAAGGCCTCACCTTCCGACCCCTTACACAGCTCCTTTTCTGGGCCTTGATCGCAGACCTTTTGGTTTTAACCTGAATTGGCGGCATACCCGTAGAACCCCCCTACGTCAACATTGGCTGAACTGCATCCATCCTTTACTTCTCCCTCTTCCTAATTTTTATGCCCACTGCAGGGTGAGCCGAAAACAAGGCTCTCAAACAATACTGCCCTAATAGCTTAGTATTTAAAGCGTCGGTCTTGTAATCCGGAAATCGGGGGCTAAAATCCCCCTTAGTGCCCCAAAAAGAGGAGATTTTAACTCCCACCCCTGACTCCCAAAGCCAGAATTCTAAGTTAAACTACTTTTTGACCCGGCGGGCCGGCCTTAGCCCCTGAGTTCTTAATAAGGGCAACACATCCATACATAGTACCACTACGCTTGTAATGAGGCTTATCACTGTAGTATGCCTACGTCTATGTACGTAGGCATATTTTAATGTCGGGGGTACATATTATGTATAATTATACATTAATGAATCTAGGCACATTAAGGTTATTTCCCCATGAATGCATTAGAACTTACATTCACCAACATTCAACTAAGACAAACATAAGCATTCTCTCCAATCTCACGGGTAGAGGAAATTAACCTGATAACTCGAATATGCCTCATACCTCCATCTAAACATCCTATATCCCATACCAACGGAAATAGGACCTCACATAATTATGTAGTAAGAAACCACCAACGGGATCATATCTTAAGGCATATCCTGCATGATGGATCAGGGGCACTTATTGTGGGGGTCGCACAAAATGAACTATTACTGGCATCTGGTTCCTATTTCAGGTTCACACGTTCTAAAACTCCCCACTCGGATAACTATACTGGCATCTGGTTAATGGTGTTATGCTAATTGTCCATGACCCACCATGCCAAGGCATTCTTTTATATGCATCTGGTTCTTTTTTTTAGGTTTTCCTTTCACTTGGCATGTGCGACACCTTTACGAACAGATTAACAAGGTCGTATATGTATTCTGTTATTCAGAAGACATAATATAGAATACTTACATAAAAAATACCATTCTACAGTAAATGAGGTTTTAATACCAAACTCCTCCATCCCCCCTTTTTCCCCAAGATAATTTCTTTATAGCTGGTTTGTGCGCGACAAACCCCCCTACCCCCCTACGCCGAACAAGTCTTGTTCTCCCTGCCAAACCCCTAAAACAGGAAAAGCTCGAACGACGCCCTAAACATGTGTATATATATAGTTACACATCAAAATAGTAGCTATGCCTCACGCAGCTTAAACAAGCCGTGGCACCGAAAGTGTTAAAGATATACCTCAAAACCCCGCAAGCACAAAGACTTGGCCCTGACATTACTATCAGGCCTGCCCTTACGCCTCCTGCCAGGCCCCTAGAACAAGAAAAACTCGAACTAACGCCCTCAACAGACCTGTGTTAAAATATGTATACATTGTTGCGCATCAAAATGGTAGTATACA